ATAAAGATAATAACGAATAGAAAGGAATTAATGACTTGGACTGGGTATTAACGGTCAATCTCCGGTAGAAGGTTCCGTCGGAACAATTATTTATTTCAGGGGTACCTCTTAAATAAAAAAAAAAAAGAGAGAAAATGTGGGGAGAAATGACAAGAAGATATTGGAACATGAATTTTGAAGAGATGGTGAAAGCAGGAGTTCATTTTGGCCATGGTACTAGGAAATGGAATCCTAGAATGGCACCTTACATCTCTTCAAAGCGTAAAGGTATTCATATTACAAATCTTACTCGAACTGCTCGTTTTTTGTCAGAAGCCTGTGATTTAGTTTTTGATGCAGCAAGTATAGGAAAACACTTCTTAATAGTTGGTACCAAAAATAAAGCAGCCAATTTAGTAGCATCAGCTGCAATAAGGGCTCGGTGTCATTATGTTAATAAAAAATGGCTCGGTGGTATGTTAACGAATTGGTCCACTACAGAAATGAGACTTCATAGGTTCAGGAACTTGAGATCGGAACAAAATACGGGGAAACTCAACTGTCTCCCGAAAAGAGATGTAGCAATGTTGAAGAGGCAATTATCTCACTTGCAAACCTATCTGGGCGGGATCAAATATATGACGGGGTTACCCGATATTGTAATCATCGTTGGTCAGCAAGAAGAATATACGGCTCTTCGAGAATGTCTCACTTTGAGGATTCCAACAATTTGTTTAATCGATACAAATTGTGACCCGGATCTCGCAAATATTCCGATTCCAGCGAACGATGACGCTATAGCTTCAATCCGATGGATTCTTAACAAATTAGTATCCGCAATTTGTGAGGGCAGTTCTAGCTATATAAGAAATTGTTGATTAGGATAAGTCAATCACTTTGGAAACTCCATAAATTGATTGAATCGGTTACTATCCCTGAGTCTCAAAAAAGAGATCAAAATCACTGGGGATATTATGTGATCACTTGGGATCCGAAATATACGATTGATTCAAAGTAGACGAGTTGAGAAAGAGATACGAGATGGCTGAATCAAAATAATTCCTTTTTAAGTTCTATTTATGTCAGAGGGCAATATGAATGTTTTACCCTGTTCCATCAACTCACTAAAAGCGTTATACGATATATCCGATGTGGAAGTAGGCCAACATTTTTATTGGCAAATAGGGGGTTTCCAAGTCCATGCCCAAGTACTTATCACTTCTTGGGTTGTAATTGCTATCTTATTAGGTTCAGCCACTATAGCTGTTCGGAATCCACAAACCATTCCAACCGACGGTCAGAATTTCTTCGAATATGTCCTCGAATTCATTCGAGACTTGAGCAAAACTCAGATTGGAGAAGAATATGGTCCTTGGGTTCCCTTTATTGGAACTATGTTCCTATTTATTTTTGTTTCTAACTGGTCAGGTGCCCTTTTACCCCGGAAAATCATACAGTTACCGCATGGAGAGTTAGCTGCACCCACGAATGATATAAATACTACTGTTGCTTTAGCTTTACCTACGTCAGTGGCATATTTCTATGCGGGTCTTACCAAAAAAGGATTGGGTTATTTCGGTAAATACATTCAACCAACTCCAATACTTTTACCAATTAACATTCTAGAAGATTTCACAAAACCCTTATCACTTAGTTTTCGACTTTTCGGGAATATATTAGCGGATGAATTAGTAGTTGTTGTTCTTGTTTCTTTAGTACCTTCGGTGGTTCCTATACCTGTCATGTTCCTTGGATTATTCACAAGCGGAATTCAGGCTCTTATTTTTGCAACTTTAGCCGCAGCTTATATAGGTGAATCCATGGAGGGTCATCATTGACTAGCTTTCGAAATGGTCTTAAAAAAAAGCTTATCCCAACTCATACCGGTATATACGATCTAGAATAGGAGCAAAAAAAAAATGTATGATATTAGAGAATTCAAAAAAAGTAAGGGGGGTCGAGCTGGGTATATGTAAGGGCTCTAAGCCAATCCCTGTATATGTTTCGAAGAATGATTCTAGAATCCGGTTCAATAGAAGATACGGATGGTTTACGTTATTAAAGAAACAATGTATATGTGATATTAGATATTCACTAGTTATATATGGGCTATCCATATATATTATTTCCCATCCCACTGAATTTAGACGGATTCCAATGCAAGCCCTTCCGTTTTATCTGTGACTGTGGATTGAATGAATAAACAAATGAAGTCAAGCATGCATATAGAAGAGAAAGAGCGAAGAATTGAAAGAATGGAATGGTTCGGAACAAAGAAATAGAAGAACTGGAACCGTATAGATTTACAAAGACTCCACGGATAGGAACTAAAAACGAGATATCGAAGTAGCTCTGATGATTCAGTAATATTATTATTTCAATTCAGAGTTCTTAGTTCTTTTTTTTTTTTTCGGATAGATCTTAAGTGATGGAATAATGAAGTAATAATTCATCGGTTGATTGTATCATTAACCATTTCTTTTTTTTGGTGCGAGGAACTTAATATGAATCCATTGATTTCTGCCGCTTCCGTTATTGCTGCTGGATTGGCTGTGGGACTTGCTTCTATTGGACCTGGAGTTGGTCAAGGTACTGCTGCGGGCCAAGCCGTAGAAGGTATCGCGAGACAGCCAGAAGCAGAGGGTAAAATACGAGGTACTTTATTGCTTAGTCTGGCTTTTATGGAAGCTTTAACAATTTACGGACTGGTCGTGGCATTAGCGCTTTTATTTGCGAATCCTTTTGTTTAATCCTATAAATGTGAAAAATAAATACTTATTTTCTTTTCCTATTTTATTGCCGCGGGCTTGCCTTGCCGAATTATATCCAAACTTCACTCCTACAATCACTTCTTCGTTGAGACAATACCCCCGGGGATGGAGTGATTTGAGGATGAGGAATTAGCATAGCAGACCCACTTGCTTTCTTCCCTTCCGTTCTTAATGGAAACTCTTTTTGACTTTTAGGAAGTGTTGCAACAAACGAGGTATTTCGTAATTGACATGAAACCTGGGACTAAATAAATAGATTATTGAGAATTTCCATGGAAATAATAATAAAGAAAAATATTTCTTAAAATGAATCTATTCATATTTATAATAAGGAAATTAATAAAAAGAAATCAATCCAAAACAAAGGGGGCGAAGTGATACAAAAAGAACTCTGTTCCATTTTGTTGGTCCTATCTATAAGAGAAAAGCATATGAGAGATGTAACCTATTCTTTCGTTTCCTTTGGTCACTGGCCATCCGCTGGGAGTTTCGGGTTTAATACCGATATTTTAGCAACAAATCTAATAAATCTAAGTGTAGTGCTTGGTGTATTGATCTTTTTTGGAAAGGGAGTGTGTGCGAGTTGTGTATTTCAAGAATAGGCTGGATCCAACCGGCTGCACTTTCCTTTTTTTTTGAATGGGAAAGTTATAAATAGGAAAGAAAGGTGCACGATCTCGACGAATTACTTCTGAATAAATTAAGAAATCATATGTAAGAACCATAGCATTTCGTAACTTATTGGTAAATCAACTTTGATTCTCTATCAGCCAATAATGTGGGACCTTTAACATGGTTAAAGCGAAACCGTTTGAAGTCCAGGCACAACATGGTACTCTTTCTACCACTACGTTAGTACGGAGATGGTTTCGAAAAAATGAATAGTTGGCAATTTATCCGATATAGAACACTCATATCGATAAAATGATTTGAACCATTTACTGTAAAAATGGGTGTCTCGCCCTTTTTTATCCAATGTTGAATCGATGACCTATGTCTAAAATAAGAAGAATTTTTTGGATTTGAAGAAAACAAAAAAAAAGAAACAACTTTGCTGACAATGACAGATTTTTTGTCGGGTCGGAAGAGTCCTCCGAATATTCTGGTCTCGTATCAGTTTTGATATCTTGGAATACGAACAGAGAAGAGAGGGTAGGCTCATTACATTAAAATAGATGGAATGACCCATTAAGTAACTGAGTGTGAGAGCCAAATGAATCGAAAGATTCATGTTTGGTTCGGGAAGAGATCATGGAAATGAAGTTGTGAAATGAATGGGAAGATAATCTACTTTCATTAAGTGATTTATTAGATAATCGAAAACAGAGGATCTTGAGTACTATTCGAAATTCAGAAGAACTACGTGAAGGAGCCATTGAGCAGCTCGAAGAAGCCCGGGCTCGCTTACGGAAAGTGGAAATAGAAGCAGATGAGTTTCGAGTGAATGGATACTCTGAGATAGAACGAGAAAAATGGAATTTGATTAATGCCACTTATGAGAATTTGGAACGATTAGAAAATTACAAAAATGAAACCATTCATTTTGAACAACAAAGAGCAATTAATCAGGTGCGACAACGAGTTTTCCAACAAGCCTTACAAGGAGCTCTAGGAACTCTGAATAGTTGTTCAAACAGCGAGTTACATTTACGCACCATCGGTGCTAATATTGGCATGCTCGGGGCCATGAAAGAAGTAACTGATTAGCCCTTCTACTGTAGGCATTATTTTTTTTTTTTTTTCTTTGTTTCCGAAAAAGAATTAAGAGACACTAATGGTAACCATTCGAGCCGACGAAATTAGTAATATTATCCGTGAACGTATTGAACAATATAATAGAGAAGTCAAGATTGTGAATACCGGCACAGTACTTCAGGTAGGCGACGGCATTGCTCGTATTCATGGTCTTGATGAAGTAATGGCAGGGGAATTAGTAGAATTTGAAGAGGGTACAATAGGCATTGCTCTGAATTTGGAATCAAATAATGTTGGCGTTGTATTAATGGGTGACGGTTTGATGATACAAGAGGGAAGTTCTGTAAAAGCAACAGGAAGAATTGCTCAGATACCCGTTAGTGAGGCTTATTTGGGTCGTGTTATAAATGCTCTGGCTAAACCCATTGATGGGAGAGGTGAAATTTCAGCTTCTGAATCTCGGTTAATCGAATCTCCTGCTCCAGGTATTATTTCGAGACGTTCCGTATATGAGCCTCTTCAAACGGGACTTATTGCTATTGATTCGATGATCCC